CTTTCTTTCCTTGTTATAACAGAAAAAAGAATACAGCTGGTTGGATCCAACCTATTCTTGAAATAAACAACTCACACACACTCCCTTTCCAAAAAAGATCAATACACCAACCACTAAACTTAGATTTATTGGATTTGTTGCTAAAATATCGGTATTAAATCCGAAACTCCCGGCAGATGGCCAGCGGCCCAAAGAAACGAACGAATCGGTTACATTTTTCATATAATCTCCGCTTGACTAAAAAATGGACCAGAGTTCTTTTTCTATCACTTTGCCCCTCTGATTTATTCTTGTTTTTTTTGAAATCAAGCCAAAAACGAAAATATTCGGGTTATGTTATACAGATAAAGTATGAACGACTCCTTGATTGTTGCAATACCCCCATGATTGTTGCAATACCCCCATGATTGTTGCAATACCCCCATAAAAGAATTTGGCGTGACTGCGCCGGATGAACGAGAGTTGGTATGCTAATTCCTCATCTGCAAATCAGCCCTTCCCGCAAGTTTTTTCTCAACGAATTAAGGAATTGTAGGAGGGAGTTCTTGATTTCATTTGAAAAAGCAAACGACAACAATAAAAAAGAAACTATGTGTTTTTCTAAGATTAAACAATTAAACAAACGGATTCGCAAATAAAAGTGCTAATGCTACAACCAACCCATAAATCGTTAAAGCTTCCATAAAAGCTAGACTAAGCAATAGAGTACCCCGTATTTTTCCCTCTGCCTCGGGCTGTCTCGCGATACCCTCTACGGCTTGACCCGCAGCAGTCCCTTGACCAATTCCAGGTCCAATAGAAGCAAGCCCTACAGCCAACCCAGCAGCAATAACGGAAGCAGCAGAAATAAGTGGATTCATGATAAGTTCCTCGTACCAACAAAAAGAAATGGTTAATGATACAACCAACGAATTAATTATAACTTAAAATTAGAACTTAATTATTCCTTCGATAGGATTCATCCAGCCACAGTAACTAAGAACTTCGAATTGAAATAAGAATATTATTGAATAATCCGAGTTTTGTTAAATTCATAGAACTTTCGTTCTTTCATTTCTTGGTTACGACCTCTTATTTCAATTCTTTCATCTTTTCTTGATTTCATCTCTTTATTCAGTCAATTCACAGCCACAACGATATGACTTCTATTTGAACCCACACACAGGAGTAGGGAAAATAAACTATATCTTATTTAGGTCATATATAAATATAACCCGTCAATATCTAATATCACATATACATGTCTTTCTTCCATAACGTAAACCATTAAATATTAAATTAGGTTGAATTCGACAATCTATCTATTCATTTCCCCCCTTTAATTTTTAATTTTTGGTAAATTCTTTTCTTCCTTCCGTTTTCTTTATCATTATTCCAACCGAATACATTCTAAATGGAGTAATGAAATTGATTAGTGCGAATTATTGCATAGAAATATTATTATTTGCTTGATCTAATTTCATGCATTTTTTTCCTATTGCTTTCTATCGTATATTATATTTCTATTCCTTAAGTAAATCATCTTTAGCTGCACATACATTGCTTTGTGGTAAGTTAAAAAAAAACTATTTCAATGATGGCCCTCCATAGATTCGCCTATATAAGCCGCGGCTAAAGTTGCAAAAATAAGAGCTTGAATACCACTTGTAAATAATCCAAGGAACATGACAGGGATAGGAATCACTGAAGGTACTAAAGAAACAAGAACAACAACTACTAATTCATCCGCTAAGATATTTCCGAAAAGTCGAAAACTAAGTGATAAGGGTTTTGTGAAATCTTCTAAGATATTAATGGGTAAAAGAATTGGAGTTGGTTGAATATATTTCCCAAAATAACTTAATCCCTTTTTGTTAAGACCTGCATAAAAATATGCCATTGACGTGAGTAAAGCCAAAGCAACAGTAGTATTTATATCATTCGTGGGTGCGCCTAACTCTCCACGAGGTAATTCTATGATTTTCCAAGGTAAAAGAGCTCCTGACCAATTAGAAACAAAAATAAATAGAAACAGGGTTCCAATAAAAGGAACCCAAGGGCCATATTCTTCTCCAATTTGCGTTTTACTCACATCCCGAATGAATTCAAGAACATATTCGAAGAAATTCTGACTCTCAGTTGGAACGGTTTGTGGGTTCCGAACAGCTATAGTAGCGGAACCTAATAAGATAGCAATTACAACCCAAGAAGTAATAAGGACTTGGCCATGGACTTGGAAACCCCCTATTTGCCAATAGAAATGTTGGCCTACCTCCACACCGGATATATCGTATAACCCTTTTAGTGTGTTAATGGAACATGATAGCACATTCATATTACCCTCTGAAAAAAATAGAACTTTAAACAAAATTATTTTGATTCAACTATTTCTTTGTTTACTCGAGTTGGATATTTTCAATATCCAAATTTGAATACTAACCAATCACATAATATCACCCGTTCTTTTTATCTATATTTATTTAAAAAATTCATATATTTTATTTAAAAAATTCATATATAT